GGGTTCCTTAATTTTCTTTCTTCCACATAGAGGAAATAGATTAATCCGCTGGTATACTACATGTATATGTATTTTAGAACTTCTTCTAACGACTTATGCCTTCTGCTATCATTTCCGAGCGGATGATTCGTTAATCCAATTAGTGGAAGATTATAAATGGATCCGTTTTTTTGATTTCCATTGGAGATTGGGAATAGACGGGCTCTCTATAGGACCCATTTTACTCACGGGATTCATCACTACTTTAGCTACTTTAGCGGCTTGGCCAGTTACTCGAGATTCTCGATTATTTTTTTTTCTGATGTTAGCAATGTACAGTGGGCAAATCGGATTATTTTCTTCTCGGGACCTTTTACTTTTTTTCCTCATGTGGGAGTTAGAATTAATTCCCGTTTATCTACTTGTATCCATGTGGGGAGGAAAAAAACGTCTGTACTCGGCTACAAAATTTATTTTGTACACGGCGGGGGGCTCCGTTTTTCTTTTAATGGGAGTTCTGGCCATTGGTTTATATGGTTCTACTGAACCAACATTTACTTTTGAAATATTAGCCAATCAGTGCTATCCCCTGGCCTTGGAAATAACATTTTATATTGGATTTTTTATTGCTTTTGCTGTCAAATTACCAATCATACCCCTACATACATGGTTACCAGATACCCATGGAGAGGCGCATTATAGTACTTGTATGCTTTTAGCCGGAATCTTATTAAAAATGGGAGCGTATGGATTAGTTCGAATCAATATGGAATTATTCCCCCATGCTCATTCTATATTTTCCCCCTGGTTGCTAATAATAGGCGCAACACAAATAATCTATGCAGCTTCAACATCTCTCGGCCAGCGGAATTTAAAAAAACGAATAGCCTATTCCTCCGTATCTCATATGGGTTTCCTAATTATAGGAATAGGTTCTATCACTGATATGGGGCTCAACGGAGCCCTTTTACAAATAATCTCTCATGGGTTTATTGGCGCTGCGCTTTTTTTCTTGGCCGGAACGACTTATGATAGAATACGGCTTGTTTCTCTTGACGAAATGGGTGGAATAGCTATCCCAATGCCAAAAATATTCACGATGTTCAGTAGCTTTTCGATGGCCTCCCTTGCATTACCGGGTATGAGTGGTTTTGTTGCCGAATTTATAGTCTTTTTGGGGCTAATTACTAGCCAAAAATATCTTTTAATGACAAAAGCTCTAATTACTTTTGTAATGGCAATTGGAATGATATTAACTCCTATTTATTTATTATCTATGTTACGCCAGATGTTCTATGGATATAAGATATTTAATATTTCAAACTCTTATTTTTCTGATTCTGGGCCGCGGGAGTTATTTCTTTTGATCTCTATTTTTTTACCCCTACTGGGTATTGGCATGTACCCCGATTTCCTTCTTTCACTATCAGTTGAAAAGGTTGAAGTTATTCTATCTAATTCTTTTTATAGCTAGTTATTATTCATAATAAACAATAAAAAAGTGTTCGTTATATAATAACAAAAAGTAGCCTTTTTCTTTTATGTTAAGTAAAAAATAATGAATGTGAACTGATGAGAACCCGGCAAATTACTAAAATATTCTAGTAATTCGCCGGGTTCTCACCAGTTCACACAAAGTTTTTTTATATGATATGCGATATACACTTTTCTATTTCTGGACCCCCTTTTTTTTGAATTCAATTAAATGTAAATGAACCATAACTATGTAGTCCTATTCCTAATAGATTGACTCCAAAATAGCATATCCAAATTATAAGAAATCCAATAGACGCCACAATTGCCGAATTTGTACCCTTCCACTTTATATTTGTTCGAATATGTAAATAAATCGCGAATACGATCCAAGTAATAAAAGCCCAAGTTTCTTTTGGGTCCCAACTCCAATAGGATCCCCATGCTTCGTTAGCCCACACTGCTCCCGAAAGAATTCCTGTGGTTAAAAAGATAAACCCTAGACTAATAACCCGATAACTCCAATAATCCAACTGTTGAATTAATTGCGATCTGTAATAATTCCTTGGAGAAAAAAAAGAAGTATTTTGAAAAAAATTACTCCGTTCATTCATATATTTGATCTCACCAAAGAAAAACGACTTATTTAAAAAATGATTACTCGTAGAAAAAAACTTTCTCTTTTTTTTTACTGTAATGACTAGAAGAGATACTGATAATAATGATCCACATAAAAGGGTCGCGTAGCCTAATATCATCATACTTACGTGCATTATTAGCCACTCGGATTGAAGAGCGGGTACTAATATTTGGGATTCGCGTATTTCAGTTAAAAGACCTGAAGTAGCAAAGCCCTGTGTAAAAACAGCACTTGGGCCGATTATTGCGCTTAGCAGGTTTTTTTTTTTTTGAAATGCGGAACTATATGAATAAGGGAAAAACTCCATGAAAGAAAGATTAACGATTCATATAAATCACTTATTGGAAAATGTCCCGAATAAATCCAACGAGTAATTAAGAATCCTGTTATACAGAAAAAAGTTATTATCATGCCTTTTTCGGACGAATCATATAGTTTTACGAATTCATCGACTAAAAAGGTTATCAAATGAATTGTAATTATTATTGAAACGATCGAAAAAGAAATATGAGTTAATATATGCTCTAAGGTTGAAAATATCATAAAAATAAATAAAAAAGGAATTTCGAAATTATAAAATCAGAACAAAATAGGGAACTGAATTCATTGTCATTATAGGATCCGTTTACTTTTTTTAGTAAATCACATGCCGCCACTCGGACTCGAACCGAGATGCTCTAGCACTGCTTCCTAAGAGCAGCGTGTCTACCAATTTCACCATAGCGGCTTGTCTTGAATTCATAATAGCCCGTGGCTAATCAATCGTCTAGATTTTAGAATTCAATTGGGTGTAATATTTTTTTAGGAAAGATTAAAATTGATGAATAAAAATCCGTTCAACTAGGTATTTGAACGTTCATTATTTGAGTTTTAGCTAGGGTTTTCTATTGTGTTGAACTCTTGTAAAACTAGATAGTCCTACTATGAATTAAGGGATAGAACCCCTCCCCCCAAAAAAGAACCTATATTTGAATCATTTAAAATTGACACGTCTTTTATCCAGAACATCTTCACTAAGTGTTTTGCGTGGATTGATAGCGAGATATAGATGGGATCTATATATAGATGAAATCTATATAGGAATTTATAAAATAGGAATTTAGAAAAGTCAGAAAGTTGTACAAAAAAGAAAACCCTATAATTCATTCTATTCCAAATCAAATAGGTTGGTGGGGAAAAGAATGCTTGTAAATTAGGAAATATACTAAAAAAAAAGAATACTTGCTTTTTTTTTTTCAATTCGGAATAGAAGAATTCTTATTCTATATATTTATTCTATATATTTTTAAATTTTAAGAGCGGAACGCATTCCATTTCCTATTGAGTCACTCAATAGGAAATGGAATTGGAGAGTTGGATTTTCGACCTGAAATAACTCAAAAATCGAGTCAGACCGATGTAGATTATTCCGACCTGTTATGTTTTATTACTTATTTTATTTGTTTGTCGCTCAAAAAACTTTTAGAATTACCGGTAGAAAGAGATTTCCCTAAGGAAAACGCCCTTAACGCTGTCCAATAACCCTTCTTTTTCCAAAAGTTTTTACGAATACGCTTTTTTGATGCAGAAGTACGTTTTTTTGGAACTGCCATTTAAATAAAAATTAAGAAATTACTCATTGGTATAGCTGGATGTGAAAGACATCTATTGGTCAAAAAAAATCTAAACTAAAAACTAAAGGAGTAGATAAGATAGGTGAAAAATATGTCCAATTTGACTAGAATTTTCAAATTCCAAAGAGACTAGTAATTTGTTTCTTTCTTTCATTTGACCAATTAGAACTTCTTTATTTCAATATTTGAAGTATTTAGCAGAAACTCAGAAAGAATAAGTTAAAAAGAAAAAATTATATTTAAGTTAGTGCATATCTTCGTTTTTTTATTCACTCCTTTTTTCAAAGTACATTGAATCGGAAACAATTAATATTAATTAAGAATTATAAAACTTTTTTATGGAACAGACATATCAATACGCATGGATTATACCTTTCGTTCCACTTCCAGTTCCTATGCTAATAGGGGTGGGACTTCTTCTTTTTCCGACAGCAACCAAAAATATTCGTCGTATGTGGGCCTTTCCGAGTATTTTATTGTTAAGTATAGTCATGATTTTTTCAGCTAATCTGTCTATTCAGCAAATAAATAGCAGTTCTATCTATCAATATGTATGGTCTTGGACCCTCGATAATGATTTTTCTTTCGAATTCGGCTATTTGATTGATCCACTTACTTCTATTATGTTACTGTTAATCACTACTGTTGGAATTATGGTTCTTATTTATAGTGATAATTATATGGCCCACGATCAAGGATACTTGAGATTTTTTGCTTATATGAGTTTTTTCAGTACTTCGATGTTGGGATTAGTGACTAGTTCAAATTTGATACAAATTTATATTTTTTGGGAATTGGTTGGAATGTGTTCCTATCTATTAATAGGGTTTTGGTTCACACGACCTCCTGCCGCAAATGCTTGTCAAAAAGCGTTTGTAACTAATCGTATAGGGGATTTTGGTTTATTATTAGGAATTTTAGGTTTTTATTGGATAACAGGTAGTTTTGAATTTCGGGATTTATTCGAAATATTCAATAACTTGATTTATAATCATGAAGTGAATTCTCCTTTTGTTACTTTGTGTGCTACTCTATTATTTGCCGGTGCAGTCGCCAAATCTGCACAATTTCCCCTTCATGTATGGTTACCTGATGCTATGGAGGGACCTACTCCCATTTCGGCTCTGATACATGCTGCTACCATGGTAGCAGCGGGAGTTTTTCTTGTAGCTCGCCTTATTCCTCTTTTCATAGTTATACCCTATATAATGAATTTTATCTCGTTGATAGGAATAATCACCGTCTTATTAGGAGCTACTTTAGCTCTTGCTCAAAAAGACATTAAAAAGGGTTTA